GGAATGATTGGATAATTGGTTTATATAAATCCTTCCTGGTTGAGACCACAGGCAAAAATAGGATTTCCAGAAATTGACAAAGTAAAATTTCCATTTATTCATCAGAAGAAACGTCCCTTTTAAAGCAAGAATGGATTTTCCTTGATACCTAACATAATGCATGAAAGGATCTTTGAACAACCATAAATTTGCTTGAAAAGCCCTGGGAAAGTGCTCTCTTTTTCCATAGAAATAAATTCGTTCAATAAGGGCTCCAGAAGATGTTGATCGTAAGTGAGAAGATTGGTTACGGAGAAAGAGGAAGCCGGATTCATATTCACATACATGAAAAGTATATAGGAAGAAGAATAATCTCTGATTTCTTTTTGATTTTGAAAAAGAAGAACTGGCTTTCTTTGAATTTGAAGTAATAAGACTATCCCAATTATGACACTGATGGAGAAAGAATCTTAATAAATGCAAAGAGGAAGCATCTTTTATCCAATAGCGAAGAGCCTGAACTAATATTTCCAGATGGGCTGGGTAAGGTATTAGTATATCTAATACATAATTTAAATGTGAAAAGTTGTCCTCTAAAAAAGAAAATATTGAATGAATTGATCGTAAATTTTCGGATTGAACTACCCCTTTCCTTTCTAGGGAAGATATTAATCGCAGAGACAATGGAATTTCCATAATGATTGAAGAAACCTCTGACATTATTTGCGAATAAAAAAGAGGGGTCTGCCCCAAAAAAGGAGTCTGTTTAGAGTCATTAACAGAAAGAATCAAATGATTCTGTTCATACATTCGAATGATTAAACGTTTCACAAGAAGTAAGCTGGATTTATTGTCATAACCTGCATTTTCCAACAAAATGGATCTATTTAAACCATGATCATGAGCAAGTACATAAATATACTCCTGAAAGATAAGTGGATATAAGAAGTAGTGTTGTTGAGATCTATCTAGCCCTAAATAGCTTTGGAATTTATCCATTTGAAATTCTATTTAAATGAAAGGTAGAGGATTTTGGGGGTTATAAATGATACATAGTGCGATACAGTCAAAACAAGGTATTATAGTACAAACCGAATAGATACCTCGGATCCAGATAAACTTATCAACAGATTCTCTATCATCTCTTTTTCCATTTAATTTTAAGTTTTTATGTTCGTTTTCCTTATAGGATGACAAGATGATTAGAAATCCTTTACTTTTTTCAACCCAATCGCTCTTTTGATTTTGGAAATTGATTTATCAATATACTGTTTCTTATACACATAATCTCCATTTTTCCATTATAGAATAGAATGGAGAGTGGTAATATTTAGGATTCATTAAAAAATCAAGAATATTTTGTCCTGGGAGAAAGCCTTCCCGTATTGGGTACTAATATTTTTTTAACGTCTAATTAGATCGGGTAATCATTCAAATTCAGAATGAAAGCTCGTTGCTTTTTCTTTCCCTATAATAAAAATGAAATTAATTGAAGCCGTGGGGCCCTATCCATTTATTAATTCGACCCAACTTGAAATTGACTTCGGTTTGCTCCCTTTCAATAATATAAAGAAGGCTTTGTACCGAGCCGGAAAGAATAAAATAAAATATTCTCAGAACTCTTAATTGATACGACATGCTATTTTTTCCATTCATTCCCTTTCAGGATCAGTCGCGGTCTTCCAAACTTTACCGATAGTATGGACGAATCCCTCGCTTCATCTAAATGTGTAAAAGATCCTAGCCGCACTTAAAAGCCGAGTACTCTACCATTGAGTTAGCAACCCAAATATAAAAGGGTATGTAGATACAATCAGAATAAAACAAAATTATTAAATTAAAGCATTACTCTACGAAATAAAAAATCTAAAAAAAATTTCTACTCTATTAAATTTTCTACTCTATTTGGAACATAAAAATGACTAAATCAGAATCAGATGAAAAAAGAAAAATTTGCCCGACAAAAAAAATAAAAAAATGTAAAAATGCTAGAACATCCCCTATTTCTATGTTATCCAATCAAAAATCCGGGTATCAAAGCTAATCCAACGAACCCATCATTTGAATCAACAGTAAAAATAAAAAAGAAAACCTATGGGACGGAAATAAATAGATCTGCTTATCACGATGAATTATATTTGTTCGATACAGCGTTGTCAACATAAAGGTAAAGAAAAGAATACGATGAAAAACTACAAAAACTTAAATTGAATTGAATAATAGTAAAAAAAAGGACTTATGTTGGATTGGCACAGCATATATCTATATTTTTATATACTAAAATTTTAGTTTTTAGATTAAATGGAGAATAAAATAATATAAAAAAATGGAATCCATATAGAATAAAGAACTTCTATTCCTTGTTTATTATTATTACTTGGTATTAGAGTTCAAATGTCACCCGATTACAGGTAATGCCATAATTTTCTATTTTTTGAGGATCAATCAAATACGGTTTCCTTAGAAAAAGATTCTATAGAAAAGGATTCTATAAAAGCAATGATAAATAGAATAGATACGAATAGACCAAGAAAGGAAATAAAAAAACATAGTATAGAAAAGATATCCAAAATGATATAGAAATCACTATCCTACCCTTTTTTTATTTCCTTAATTTAATTTTGTTTGATTAGGGCAAAGTTACTTAAAAACCTCTGCCTTTTTTAAAATATCCTGAACAGTTCCTGTAGGCTGAGCGCCTTTTTCAAGGAAATAGAGAATAGCGGGAACGTTTAAATAAGTTTGATTCTTGATCGGATCATAAAAACCCACTTTCCGAAGATCTCTTCCTTCTCTTCGAGATCGAACATCAATTGCAACGATTCGATAGACGGCTCATCGGGATAGATGTAGATGAAAAAGAACCCCCCCCCTAGAACCGTATAGGAAGTTTTCTCCTCGTACGGCTCGAGAAAAAATGATTCAAAGTTTTATCTATGGCTAAAATTTGATTAGAATAAATAGGAAAGGAATCCGTACAATAACTTAATAAATTCTATAATTTCAATTTCACTCATTTTTATTTAGCTTACTTCCTGAAGAAGAAAAAATCATTTGTACTCATAACTCAAGTTCAATAATATCTCAAATATCTTAAAGAAAAATCTTTAATTTAATATTTTTTTTTGAGTGGTCTTTAACCCACCCTTTTTGTCTCGTTTAAAATCTATTTTGATTCGTTATTTGGATCCGTGAGACAATTGAAGTGGTGTTTCCTTGTTCTGGGATCCTTTATCTTTGTTTTAAATCATTGGGTTTAGACATTACTTCGGTGCTTCTTAATCCTTTCAAAATGGTAGCAACATACCCCTTTTGTGATTTCTTTCTATCAAAGAATCATACCGACGGTTGATTCGTGTGCGATACACTGCGTATCGAAAAAGTTTTAGCCGTTCCAACAAATTTTTTGAATTGAAAAATTGCTCGAATCGGATCCTTTCGATTTCTATATCGAAGATATCGAAGATATACTTACGAAGTTGTTCCAATTTATGAATTGGCATTAACCCTAGATCGTTGCCCCTGAGAAATTAATAAATTTTCTACTCGAGCTCCATCATGAACTATTTACATTACAACCCAATAAAAAAAAAAAGAAGGGCTCTAGTAGAATAAAACAAATGACGTCGAGCCAAAAGCACCTTCATTCCTATATAAAATGGTGGATATAAGAAAAAGAATCCACACCGGATCGTGTCCTTCAAGTCGCACGTTGCTTTCTACCGCATCGTTTTAAACGAAGTTTTACCATAACATTCCTCTAATTTGGAACCAGTACGGAATTGATTCAATTATGGAATCATGAATAGTCATTGGTTCAGTCGGTACAGAGACAAAGTAATTTATATTTTTTCTTATCTACATAGAAAATAGATAAGAAAATAGATAATAAAGATTTTTCTGAAGAAATATTAGCAAGACCCCAGCTTTTTTGTATGAATGGAACGTTTTTTTTATAAATATCTATTTCACTAACAGAAATATCTAGAAATCTAAACTAAATAGATATAGAAAAAACATAACTAACAGAAATCACAAGAAAAAAGAAATTCTATTTAACTCTGCCTCTTCAAGTGACTCAATAAGATAGACCGGCCCATTTCCAACTTCCCAAAGAGTCAACCCATAAGGAATCATTACAATTACAAATCTTGATACTTGAAAAAGTTTCCAAATTCTACATCATTATTTGAGTCAAGTTTTACAGTAAAGACTCCCTTTTATTATCATTAGAAATATAATGAAGAAAAATCTCTGTTTCTTTTCGAATGGAATTGTCAATGATGTAAAACAAATAAGCTAAATCAAACAATAAAATCGAAAATATATATTATATCATTGTTAAATAAAATATTTTAGGGATGCCAATTCTTTTTCACAAAAAGGGAAACACTTTTGTCACTGAAACAGGATAAGAATACATACCTATACGTTATGCGCTTCCTCTTTTATATGTATTTTCATTTCATTTTTTTTTACCTGACGAGGTTAAGTAATCTTTCTACAACTATGATCTACGGCCCATCTTAGCTTTATCTGGGTCACAAAGGGGTTCAGTTACTTTTGCATATCATTTAACTCGATTTAGTTCAGTTTGTAAAAAACTCAGATATGCTTCCGCAAAGAATCATTCAAAATAAAAAAAGAAGGAGGAATAATCTAATATTTAATATTCTATGCAATATTAGACCTTGAAACAGAACCTCCTTGAACAAAAAACAAATATTAGGATACAAGGGATACACTCTGGGACGGAAGGATTCGAACCTCCGAATAGCGGGACCAAAACCCGTTGCCTTACCGCTTGGCTACGCCCCATTTCTATTTTTATTGGACACTAATACTAATAAAGAATAATATTGGTATTAAGTCTTCGTCAATTCCAGTGCAACTATCTAGAGAAACTCTTTTTTCGTTATCTTTATAGAATCTATTATAGATTCATGCTAGGTTTTTGGCATGTGTATATCTAGAATTCAACTGAATTTATTGATCATTACATATAATTCAATTAAGATATTGTATGAAAGTATGATTTCTTCTATTCTCCTTTGAGAATTGGAGGATTTTTGATTGAGCAGAAAAAAAAAGAAGGATTTTTTTGTTTACCTTACTTTCTTCATTTTTCCTTAACTCAATCAAAATGCAATTATTTCGACGAAAAAAAAAGTCTGTTATGCTTAATATTTTTAGTTTGATCTGTCTTAATTCTGCCCTTTATCCGACTAGTCTTTTCTTCGCTAAATTGCCCGAAGCCTATGCTTTTTTGAATCCAATCGTAGATGTCATGCCAGTTATACCCCTGTTCTTTTTTCTTTTAGCCTTTGTTTGGCAAGCTGCTGTAAGTTTTCGATAAGAGCTTTAATACTATCCTAGAAAATTCATGATTTATTCGATCGAGAAAAATTATAACAATTGATAAGATCAAATAAGTCTGACAGTATGAACCTTCGATTCAAACTCTCGGATAGTCGCGATAAATCCGGCTCGCCCTATTTCCTTTCCCCATTTTAATCCTTTTTCGGGGAAATACCTTATGAGCTTAGGGTCCCTTAGAATATCTAATTGTGGGTATGAAAGTGATTGTGGTAATTAAATTAAAGACTCTTATTACAAATTTCAACTTCATTTGATTTGAATTTCTGAACATTCTTTTCTATTTCTATAATTCATTTCTTGGTGTCAAAATAGGATATGTGATATAAAAGTGGAGGATCTATTATCTTTTCTCGTTTTTCTTTTTCAAAAAATGATCTTGGAGGTTGTGTAATGCTTACTCTCAAACTTTTCGTTTACACAGTAGTAATATTCTTTGTTTCTCTCTTCATTTTTGGATTCCTATCCAATGATCCAGGACGTAATCCTGGACGTGAAGAATAAAATAAAAATTTAGTTTTTCTTGTTTGATTTTACAATTTTTTTAATATTTTATTTTCGCTATTCCACATATTTAATTTAATTAGGAAAAAAAAATAAAAAGGGTTTGCAAAAATGGAAAGAAAAAAAATAGAAAGTCATCAACGGAAACGGAAAGAGAGGGATTCGAACCCTCGGTACGAATAACTCGTACAACGGATTAGCAATCCGCCGCTTTCGTCCACTCAGCCATCTCTCCCAATTGAAAAAAATAATTACTATGTTACATTACACATCAAGTAAGGATTAAATAAAGTATTTCTTTTACATTCTTTATCATTATTATAGAATTAGCAATTCCATTTAGATGCTCGAAAGATCCAAATAGAATAGAAAGATAAATAAAGAAGACCTTCTTGCTTTTATTTTGTTCGAAGTGCCTTTTGGGCCTGGCCCGGTCAATACCCAGCCGGGCCTTTTTTTGTTCCAATGAATTCCCGTTTTTTTTGTTTATAGGCACCATACTCTAAATACCCAATTTGGTATCTGTGTAAAAAATTCCCTTCTGGGGTTTACATATACTTATAATTTTTGTTATAATAGAATCCAGAAATTGAGAAGGGTTTTTGATTTAAAAGAATCAATTAAGTATGTATCCATTTGGATTTTCTTATGTCATTAGGGAAACCAAATTTTAAATTCAAATCCAAGAATAAGTCACGAATTCTCAGTCAACGAATAGTTAATGGTTCCCTTTTGTCATAAATCGGCTTTTTTAAGCGAAAATAGACATTTTATTTTTCAATAGAAAGGTAAGTGGAAGTTTTTCGGCATTGTCGGAAGATACGATACAATCAATCGAGGGGGTAGATCAAATTATTAAATTAAATACAATAAGAAAGGATAAAATCTAATTTTTATACATAAATTTCGATTTAGAAAAGGATTAAAAAAGGGATGCAAGATGCAAGGACAATAAACTAAAGTTTAGTAATCCAACCGAAAAAGCAAAATTTTTTCCTATTGTGTATCGTTTTGGCGGCATGGCCGAGTGGTAAGGCGGGGGACTGCAAATCCTTTTTCCCCAGTTCAAATCCGGGTGCCGCCTCATCAACAAATGAATCTAAATCTCTTATTCTGTTCTGGGGATTTTGTAAAAGCTTGGAAATCCTTGAATCTAAAATTCAAAGAAAGATTATATTGGATGGATTTTTTTTATAGTTTATAGAAAACAAAAAGTGCAAAAAAATTATTTTTTTTAGACCCGTCGTTAAGAGTATAATATACTTATCTCCCAACTCCTTCAGAGAGACAATTGGGAAAGGGTACGAATTAGATCAAATAGGAAATAAAAGTATGTAATAGATTTTTTTTTTCACTTTGAAGGGCAAGAAAAAGGAATGGGTCTCTTTTTTTATTACTAGATAGAATAGATGTTCCATTCCATTAGTAACATTCCCTTATAGTGTCATTGTATATTTTACTTGTATTTAGTCTTTCCCGATTAGAAATCCTATAGGAATTTTTGAAATGGATTTATTTGACTGGTTCATCAATAGTGTTCGGCCAGAATCCCTTTTTGACTCTGGACCATTCATTCTACTATTATTAGTGAGCAATAATGGAATAATTCTATCATAGAGAAAAGGGATATAATTCACATGGATATAGTAAGTCTCGCTTGGGCTGCTTTAATGGTAGTCTTTACATTTTCCCTTTCACTCGTAGTATGGGGAAGAAGTGGACTTTAGAACCACTCCTAATTTAGTTAACAGTATCAATTGTTTTATAGATCGTTCTGCAACGCATTTTTTATTTAAATTGAAAATTATTTCAATTAAAAAAAGATCCTCATTTCAAATTTCTAGTGGAGAAAAGTATTCTATAACAGTAAAACGATTTTTTCAGATTCATCGGAATAAATAGATGTATCAAAGAAATAGAATCGGGTCCTACGTCAATTCCATATATGGATTAATAACTACATAGATTGAAGATAGAAGCTAATATAGTATACCAACTTTATTAGAAAGTCAAGTACAATTTTATTTTATACATTACTATAACACTAATAGAGAGTATGATAAGAAAAAAATTTCTTTCTTACCATACTCTCAGATCTCATAGAATACCGCCGATTATAGCCCGTTGATTTCATTTAATAGAATACTTTACTTTTCTTTTGATTTCTTCAAATATGGATAAGAATTCAGAAGTAAAGTTTCATTCAAAGTAATTAATCGTTTTGGCTGACTGTTTTTACGTAAATTATAAGTAGAAAGGCAGTAGGAACTAAAATGAACAGTGCAGTAGCAATAAATGCAAGAATATTTACTTCCATAATCTCATCGTTTTTTTATTTCACAATAACTCGGGATTTAATCCCATAGAGATGATAAATCTTTCACCTGTCAATTCAATGAATGCATTACCTATCGATGATCTTGAATCGGATCAATATCATATCATGAATAACAATATCTGAGCTATTAAATTAATTCGTCGTCGAGAATTGAATAGTATAACATACGAAGATCCTTTATCCATACCGAATCCAATCTTGGATTCCCGGACCGAGCAAAAATTCCTTTTTTATCCTTTCTGTTCTTTTTTTGTATGTAGTCAAACGAAGTATCATCTAACCACCCAGCCGTTTCCATTAAAAACTCAAAAAGAGAGGAATTAGGTTCTAAAATTTAATGATCCAAATTTCTTTGGAAGACAAAGAAGTATGAGAAAGATGAGGCGCGGGATAAAAGATTGAATATTCTATCAACTTCACTATTTTAGTTTTTTTAATTTTAGTTTAGGATTTATTCTTTCTTTGACAGAATCCTGAAAAAAAAAAGAGAGGAAACCTCTTCGGGATTCAATTATGCTCTCTGTCCCCTCTTTCACAGAAAATTGAGAGGCGAGTTGATGTACTTATTGGATCCGTCGGGACTGACGGGGCTCGAACCCGCAACGTCCGCCTTGACAGGGCGGTGCTCTAGCCTATTGAACTACAATCCCAGGGAAATAAGAAGAGATCTAGCAGAAATTTTGAATTCTTTTTTATTATCTTGTATCCGGTAAGGTATTTCTTAAGAACAAGAGAGTTCTACCGTCTGATACTAGATTGGCAAATTGTTGGGCCGAGCTGGATTTGAACCAGCGTAGACATATTGTCAACGAATTTACAGTCCGCCCCCATTAACCACTCGGGCATCGACCCAACGCCTAAATTTTTTAGACGTTCCATAATAAACTTCCTTTCGTCTACCAGGCAGACTTGAGAAATACGGCTACGGATCATTTGATAGAAAATACCACTCCTATAGTCTTGAGTCTTGGTACACCCCCAGAGGGACTTGAACCCTCGTTTTCTCCGTGAAAGAGAGAGGTCGTAACCACTGGACCATAGGGGCCTACGGCCGCCTTCATAAATCAACTAGAAATAAAAGGTCCCGAGGGCCGGCCAAATCAAAAAGCACTAGAATATGGGTAATAAGACAAATACCATAGGTAATAAGAAAAATACCTTGAGGTAATATAAAAATAGAATAGGAAAAACATAATAGGTAATTAAGGCCTAGTAGGGCTACCTTATTAACTTTAACTTAATATAACTCAGGCCAAGATCCGTCTTTAGTAGATCCACAGTATATAAATCAAACGGAAAAACTCCTTAAGTATTCTGGGGGTTAGTTAATGGTAATCAAATCAAACTTTACCATTAAACTATATAACCTTGAAACTTTATTTCATTGGTCTTTCTCATCTTTATCTCTCTCATTCACAAAGGGTTATGCGTTGGATCCACGATCCTTCACTCTGCAGTAGATTCAAGATGGTTTACCAAAATAGGATTTGGTCGGTCAAATTATATTGACCCCTAAGTCATACTGTCAATTGACAACACGACAGGACAGGAGGGTAATAAAAGAACGGAGAAGACATAGATCTAGATATAAAAAAAAATAAATTAGATAGATTTAATAATAATAAATATAAATATAATTTAATAAATAAATATATAAATTCATATCATATAGTTTTCTGGTATTCAATATTCAAGTAGATTAGAATATCAATCAAGTAGATTAGAATATCAATATCAATCATCAATACCGTTATATTATAAAAAAAATAAATAGAAAATAAATATATATAAAATAAATAAATA